GCTTGGTGTAGCCTGGAATCTTCGATCAAAAGTAGCAAAAGGAATGAGAAAGAACAGAGCGCTATACCCGAATTCGTCGGCAACTAATAATTGAGAACTATTAGTTGTCAAGTGACCACCGTCTATAAGACTGACGGTGCACCTGAGCACAGACCCCAGACAAGTATGGGATAATACCTGGTCCACTCTTGGCTAAGCTCTATTGGGCGTTCTCGATCCACTATCTGACTTGAATGCCCTCATTTATCATTTCTTCTCTTAAGAGATTTCTAGTTGGGGAGACGATCACAAACATTCAATTTCATGTTAGATGAACAGATCACTCCTAAATGCAGCAGTGATCTTATATACGATACCACTGGAATTTCAGTTGGTCAAGAAGTTCCTTGCTTCAGGAAAGAGATCACTGGACAGAAAAAGCAAAGAGACTAGACCACTAATTGACAGTATAAAGAAAGGGCTATGTGGAAGTGGAAGAAGTCAAGGCCTTACTCACTCTATTCTTAACCTTTGATCATCTCTTTTGATTCTCTTCTGATTGAAGTCTTGTTCTAAGCCTTCGAAGACTTATCGGCATGGAATGATAGCGGACTGGACAGACCTAATACCACACACTAAGATATTTCGGCTTACCGAATGGAAGACTAGGGGCTTAGTCAAAGGCTCCTGCACCTAAACACAAGAAAGGATGGGGATGTCGCAGATCCGCTGTCCTCCCCCTTTTCTGGTTCCTAGCCCAATCAAGCGTAGCGATCACTGAACGATGAATTCCTATTCTTATTATACAATATTCTTGGATGGCGGGAACAATGAAGCGGATTCTTCATCTGCACCGGAGAACAGGCATCTCAGAAGGAAAGTTTTTTGCTCTTGTCTGATATACAATATATACAAAGTAGGGTTGATAAAGCGTGAAAGCAGCCCGAAAGGGCCTCGCCGTAACATTACCCCGCTCCAACTACTGATGAATGAGTCAGTGAGTGAAGTACGGATTGAGGAGCAGGGTGAGTACGTACGATCAGTAAGTGCAAGTGTCTCCGTTGACCCCACACACAACTAAGGCAAATGAAGAACAGTAGTTCGCAACAAGCTAAGCCAATCCTCCAATCGAGCAGTCTAGCCAACCGGTGCTTGCGTTCAAGCCGGAAGAATACGACGATATCACTGCCCCGTAGATCCTGTTGATTCGGTTGAGGTTGGCTTTGTGGTTTTGGATCTGTGTCCCCTGAGTCGGGGTGGTAGATGGAGGGTTTGTTCCTTGAGCTGCAGGTGCAGCCAGGGTATTTCCGATGGCTACCTGCGAGGTCAATTGGGCTAGCATCCGGGCAATCTCAGCTAGTTGACGGCTAACTGCCTCGTTATAGAGTTGCTGATTTGCCGGGGCTGTAGGGTTCAGCTGGTGGTTAGAGCCGGTGGACTCTTCATTGTCCCCATCATAGATAGGGTTCCTGGCGCCTCGATGACTGGCGTTGTTGGCCATGATCTCCGGGTTTGATTCACCAAGGCGTTCTAGGTCCTCTATTCTGCTCCTGGGCGGGCCTCTAGTAGTTCGCACCCACCTGCGGTTTGCAAACTGACGGCGAACCGAGTCTAAGAAGGATTCCTCTTGTGTTGTGCCGAACCTATGGTTCAACACTCAAGATTAGGGTAGGATGTACCCTAAAGGTAAAGGCTGACACCGGCTTAATAGTTTAATTAAGGTTTAGAAAGACTGCAAAGATGTGTGCTTGCTGCTGTATGCTGAATCAAGCGGTCCCGGAAATAAGTGCGTACTGAGTGTAGTGCAATTTACTGGGTTCCTTAGCAGGCTATGTCTAGGTTCAGTACATGCATGAGGCTCAACACGGGTAGGCCTTAAGGGTTACCTTAGCGGGCTCTCGCCCTATATACCTCGTAGCCAGAAGACTAGTCGCTGGTACTGGCTAAGGGTGTGGGAGTTCGCATCAGTACTTCGCAGGAAGGGTAAAAAAACCTCTTCTATTAAATGGGGCGGCTACAAATAGCTAGCTTTGCTCCCCTTTACAATATGAAGAAAGAAATAAGGATCGAAGTTTAGACCGCTCACAGTAGTTCTACCTATAGAAAGGATCCTCAGAGAGGAGACAACCCATTTTTCCAGCCTAGAAGACTAGTCAAAGGAAGGATCAATAATGTTATATATTTCAGGAGCTAGATTAGTTGCCGATAAACAAGTAAGAATTGCCTCAACAAAAATTTTTGGAATTGGACTTAAAAAAGCCATTCAGGTTCGTTATCGATTAGGTATCAGTGGGAACATAAAGATAAAAGAATTAACTAAGTATCAGATCGACCAAATTGAACAAATCATAGGTCAAGATCATGTTGTTCATTGGGAATTGAAGAGGGGAGAACGAGCAGACATCGAACGATTAATTTCGATTTCTTGTTATCGTGGAATTCGTCATCAAGATGGATCGCCCTTACGCGGTCAACGAACTCATACTAATGCTAGGACTTGTCGCAAGCAAATTCGGAAATG